TTGGGCCCCTTTTTCAAGGAAATATAGAATAGCAGGAACATTTAAAAAAGTTTGGTTCTTTATTGGATCATAAAACCCCACTTTTCGAAGGTCTTTTCCTTCTCTTCGGGATCGGACATCAATTGCAACGATTCGATAGACGGCTCATTGGGATAGATGTAGATGAACAATACCCCCCCTAGAACCGTATGGGAAGTTTTCTCCTCGTACGGCTCGAGAAAAAATGATTTGATTCGAAGTTTTGTCTATGTATGCAATTCTAATAAATGAAATGACAAAAGAGCCTATACATATACAATAAATTAGCCTATACTATAGATTTCAGTCTTTTTTTTGTTTCTTTTTTTGCTTCCTGAAAATAAAAAAGAAACCATTCGTACTCATAACTCAAGTTGGATAACTCTCAAAGAAAATCTTTAGTCATTTATTGAGTGGTCTTTACCCCACTTTCTTTATCTCGTTTAAAATTCGATTTATATTCTTTAGTTTGGTCCCATTTTTTTTTTTTAGACTATCGAGACAATTCAAACGGTGTTTCCTTGTTTTTGAATCCTTATTCAAAATCATTGGGTTTAGACATTACTTCGGTGCTTCTTTTCTTAATGCTTTCAAAATGGCAGCAACATACCCCTTGTTGATTAAAGAATCGTATGGACAGTTGATTCCCCGTGATACACTTTGAATCCAAAAAGTTTGATCAATTCCAACAAGTTTTGCTTTTTTTTTATTGTAAACTTGCTTGTATCGGATCCTTGCAATTTCTATATCTATATATGGAAGAAGATATATTTACGAAGTTGTTCCAATTGATTGGCATTAACCCTAGATCCTTGACCCCGAGAAATGAATTAATCCTTTCTACTCGAGCTTCATCGTGAACTATTAACAACCCAACAAAAAATGAAGGGTTCGGGTGTAACAGAACAAACAATGTCGAGACAAGAGCACCTTCATTTCTAGATAAATCGAAAATGGTGGATGTAAAAATCCACAACGGATCGTGTTCTTCAAGTCGCACGTTGCTTTCTACCACATCGTTTCAAACGAAGTTTTACCATAACATTCCTCTAATTTGGAACCGGTATGGAATTGATTCAATTGTGGAATCATGAATAGTCATTGGTTCAGTTATACATAGCCGTCGTAATCTAGACTTTTTCTTCTATATTCTATATATGATATGTATGTAGAACTTCTATATGTATGTAACTTCTATATATGAGATATGTGTAATGTAATATGGGGGTAGGTGGAATGACGTTTCTGAAAAAGTCTGAGCACGACAGCAGCTTTAACACACATAAATATATTTTGTCAAAATATATTCTATTTTGACATACCTAAATAATAATCTTGATATCTAGAAAGAAGTAGAAATCTAGACTATAATAAACGAATAACGTTTTGAATCTTCATCTTCAAGTGACTCAATAGGATAGATTCCACTATTTCGACTTTTTTAATTAAACGGTTTTTATTGAACGATACATACCATATAAGCTAAACATTTCCTCATTTTATATGTATTTTGGTTACCATGGAATTGAGTATTCTTTCCAAAATTGAATCTTTTCATTCTTTTCATAAAGTGAAAGGGATGGGATAAATCACCCATGCCTCAATCATTACACAGATTTCTAATTTTTCATTCGAGCCAAACACGAAATACTTAACTAAAGCGGGATTCGATTCAAAGAAAATACATTGGCTCCATAACCTAAAATTCTATATCATATAGAATTTGGTCGTTTGTTAATGAGATTCTAACAGACCCCGAGAAAAAAAGTAATATTGATTAACTACTACCCAATCCCCTACTTCTTTCTAGGGGAATAATTGAGCATAAAAAAATAGACATGCTCTGGGACGGAAGGATTCGAACCTCCGAATAGCGGGACCAAAACCCGTTGCCTTACCACTTGGCCACGCCCCATTTCAATTTCGAATCCACACTAAGAAACAATAATCTTGTTATTGGTTATTTGTCAACTCCAGTCCAAATATCTATATATCTATAGAATAGATTGCTACTAGGATTTTGATACATATAGATATATAATTCAACTGAATTTATTGATCATTACATAGAATTCAATTAAGATATTGTATGAAAGTATGATTTCTTCTATTCTCCTTTGAGAATTGGAGGATTTTTGATTGGGGGTTCAAAGAAAAAGAAGGATTTTTTGTCTACCTTAACTGACTTTCTTCCTTTTTCCTTATCTCAAAAACTCAATCAAATTGTGCAATTATCTCCAAGAAAAAAATGTCTGCTATGCTTAATACCGTTAGTTTGATCTGTATTAATTCTGCCCTTTATTCGAGTAGTTTTTTCTTCGGCAAATTGCCCGAAGCCTATGCTTTTTTGAATCCAATCGTAGATATTATGCCAGTCATCCCTTTGTTTTTTTTTCTCTTAGCTTTTGTTTGGCAAGCTGCTGTAAGTTTTCGATGAGATCTTTAATAAGAATCTCCTAGAAAATGCCCGATTTCTTCGCGA